ATAAAATGTTTAGCTAATTCTATGCGCCTAACCAAAAAATCCTTTCTTCTTCTAATTTTTTTATCTTCCCATTCATTTCCTGCGGACTCTTCGTCTCTTAATTCCTTCCATTCTACCAAAGAATTATCTGTAATAATTCGCAAATCCGAATCGGCTAATTGTTCTCTGATAGCACCTGCCCCTGTAGATATTTCTCGGTTTCGAAATGTCTCGAAACCTTGAGTAGTAAAAAAAAGTGGGATACTATATTTCCAGGATTGGATTTCATATTCGAATGAACCCCGTAATCGTAATAAAGTAGGTTTTTTAGCTATGGACCTAGCAAAAGAAAAATTGAGATAGGTTCCTATAGGATTGGATTCCCCCCCCCCTCACAATCGGACGTGAAAGTTTCCTCTCATCCGGCTCAAATAGTTACACCAAATAAAGAAAGGAGTTTTTCTTTTTAAACTTTGTTTGAGAAAACCCTACAAAAAGCTACCCTTTACTCAAGTTCCCAATAAGGACCGGCCTTTCATTGATTCATTCTTATCTTCTTTTCTTTTTTCTTTTCATTCTAACCTTTTTGCTTTATTTTCTATTTTATGTTTCTTTATGTTTACGAAAAAATGAAATGTGAAATTCTTGAGTAGTCTACTTCCCCTCAAAGAATGAATCCCCTGAAAGGAATATTTTGGGACTCGTAAAGAATTTCTTTGTCTATATATTGTATTGTTCTATTCGATCTTTTTTAGGTCCCTACTCACCTCGATGGTTATGTCATGACATCCCTTGAAGCATATATGCGATAGATAGGCTCCTGTAACCATGCCATATTTGCTTGCCTGAACAGAATTTCTTTGAGAAATAAATTTCCATAAAAAGTAAAAAGTTTTTTTTTTCACGAGGTATAACTAACTATTCCTATATTATCTATTACGGAATCGACCATGGATCAATTCCCCCTTTCTTCCATTTTTAAGTATGGAATGTGCCCATAATTCTGAGCTTCATGTTCCTCCTCCCAAGATACATGTCAGAGCTAGGGGCATCCCAATCAGATTGAATGGGATGACAGTTTCTCAGTCCAAATCTGTCAAATGCAAATTTTGATCAAATCACACATCGCAATATACTAGGCCCTCTAATTCCCTAAGAGGCTTATCTAAAAGATTTGCAATATAACTAGGAAGACGTTTCAAATACCACACATGAGTTACTGGACATGCCAGTTTGATGTATCCCATTTTGTACCTTCGTATCCGAGAATCAACAAATTCCACCCCGCATTCTTCACAAGATTTCGGGTCTTCTTTTTCTTTTTCAGTTCCAATCACTCGGTAATTTCCACAAGCACAAATCCCACTTTTTATCGGTCCAAAAATTCTTTCACAAAACAATCCATCTTTCTCCGGTTTATTGGTTTTATAATGAAAAGTATAGGGTTTTGTCACCTCTCCAACTATCTCTCCATTGGGTAGAATTTTTTTTGCCCAAGCCCTGATTTGTTGAGGGGAAACTGGTCCAATTCGAAGTTGTTGATGTTTATACTGGTCGATCATAAAATACAAATTCTGATTCATTGAGATCAAGCTTCCTTCCTATTAATCTGGAAGTTCTTTTCAGATACAAGGAAATGATTCAGTTCTAGGGCCAAAGATCGTAGTTCTCGAACGAGCAATCGAAAAGATTCCGGAGCACCCTCTGGGTTAGGTACTGTTGATCCAATAATCGTAGCACCAAGTACTTCTTGACGAGCTGTAATATGATCAGATTTATAAGTAAGCATCTCTTGTAAAATATGAGCAACACCAAATCCCTCTAGAGCCCAAACTTCCATTTCTCCTACTCTTTGCCCCCCTTGTTTGGCCCTCCCTCTAAGAGGTTGTTGTGTAACAAGTGCATAATGCCCACTGGAACGCCCATGGATTTTATCATCAACTTGATGAATTAATTTGAGGATATAGGACTTTCCTATTAGAACAGGTTGTTCAAAAAGATCTCCTGTTCTTCCATCAAATATTCTGCTTTTTCCCGGAAATTCGGGTTCAAATACCCATGGATTTTTTGTTTGCTTACTGGCTTCATATAATTCAGAAAACACTAGTTTTCTTGAGGCCTCTTGCTCATATCTCTCATCAAAGGGTGCTATTCTATAATGTTTCTTTAGCAAATCCCCCGCTAACCCGAGCGAACATTCAAATATCTGTCCCACATTCATTCGTGAGGGGACCCCTAATGGGTTGAATACCATATCAACGGGCGTTCCATCTTGCAAATAGGGCATATCTTGTTTAGACAAAATCTTAGAAATTATACCCTTATTCCCATGCCTTCCAGCTACTTTATCACCTACTTTGATTTCACGTTTCTGTGAAATATATATACGAATCCTTTCTGAATTATAATTGGAACCTCCCTTTCTATGGATCCATCTCACATCAATAACTCGACCCCTTGCACCTATAGGTAGTCTTAGAGAAGTTTCCTTTGAAGTGGATACCTGAATGCCAAGTATAGC